TTCAAAAGAATAAAGCGTAGGTATTCTACACAATTTTCTGCAAGGTAACTATCTCGGTTTCATATAGAAATTTCTATTTATATAGAATCTTTGAAAAAGACCTTCTCTCATAAGAAAGAAAAGGCTTACTATCTTTGGGATCTGATGCTACACCGCTGCTCAATACTTTAGGGGGTCGACTCCATTACATAAGTGGATTCCTAGCTTTTGTCTCATATTATGACATTAAGTAAGCAGTTCTTATTGTATCGGCAAAAATTTCGCTAATTGATCTTTACGGTGCTTCCTCTATCAATTAGATCCTTTATCCATAGAATAAAGTATCTAGGCATATTTCTTTTTTCATATTTCGATTTCTATGAAGTTTATTTCTTTGCTACAGCTGATAAAAATCGTTGTTTTGGACGATGCCATATGTAGAAAGCCTATTTTTTTTTTTATTTTTTTTACTAGTAGATTACTAGTAGATTTTGCTCTTTCTTTCCTTTTTCTTTCTATAGTGTAGATAGTCGCACGTAATGACAGATTACGGCCATATTATTAAAAGCTTGTGGTAAGAAAGGGTTTCGTTCTAATGCCCGAAAATAATATTCCAAAGCTTTTGTGTGTTCTCCATTACTTGTGTGAATAAGGCCTATATTATAGAGTATATAACTTCTATCATAGGGATCGATTTCTAGTCGCATAGCTTCATAATAATTCTGTAAAGCTTCCGCATAATTTCCTTCGGATTGAGCAGACATCCGTTACGGTCGTTATTCGATTCAAAGAATCTCCGTTCCAGAACCGTACGTGAGGTTTTCATCTCATACGGCTCCTCCCTTATGTGCATAATAAGCCTAATACATAGAATCAAAAAGGAGTGAAATATTCTCATTATGAACTGAGCGGGGCTAGTGTTTTTACAAGAAATCTCTAGCCAACCTTCCTGCAAAAGATCGTTTCTTAACATCCAAGATGTTGGTACTAGATAAAAATATAAAAATGTTACGTTAACTCCAACAATTTCTTTGTCCTCAACATCCCTTAATTTCTAGGAATTAGTCACTTCAACAGTCTTCGATGGTTATATGGGTATCCAAAGCACGAATGAGATGGATATTTGTTGTCCCAACCATTCTTCTTAGTCCCGATCCCAATAAGGAAAAGGGGAAATTTAGAGCAAAGTTTTCGTGTTGTTGATTCCTAAGCGTAGTGCTTCTTCCTCTATGCCGCCTAGTGGTACTAGTGGAGCAGTATTAACCTGCAATACATAACCCATAGCCATAGGTGTAACCTTTTCGCTCAATGCTAGAATCGACAATTGAAACATCTGAGGCTGCATTAATCGGGGATACACGACAGAAGGAATGTTTTTTTAGAAACTTCACCTTCAATAAACGTAGAGTTTTTTTTCAAATCTTTCTATCCCGGCTAATGTGTCTTTCTCCTAAAACTCGACGCGGTAAATAAAAGAAATCAAATCACACCATCTCTGTAATAAGTAAATGCCTCTTTTTCTCCTGAAGTTGTCGGAATTATTCGTAATAAGATATTGGCTACAATTGTAAAGGTCTTATCAATCAAATTTCCAGTTATCCGGGATCTAGGCATAGGTAGCAATCCATTTTAAAATTTCTTTTAATTACCTCTCGTTAGAAAACGATCCTACAAAAAAAGTAATTATACAGTACGAAATAACATAAAAACAGACTTAACTCATAAAAAAAGATAGACCGCGTGTTCGAGTCGTTCCAATCCCGTTATTTTAGACGGTATAGATATCAGAAAAAGACGGGAACGTCATCTTCGCAAACAGCAAACATAAATAGATATATATCTTTATTGTTTATTGTTTTTAAGAAAAAGTTTTTCACAAAAAAAAAAATTTCTTTATCCCCCTAGCCCCGAAGGAAAAGTCTTTCTTTGATTAAATGATTAAAAGTTTTCTATTTTTTATAGTTTATAGTTTTTTATAGTTTATAGTTAGAATTAATTGTACGTACCGTACCTATCCAACATCTAATCTAATATATATGATACTAAATTCTATATGATAATAAATACAGTTGGAATAATTACATCAATAGTTGCAGTGACAGTTATCTTCATTCTCAAATCGGGATTGACTCGCGATTCACTCGCTTTCGGGGCCATAATCATTATCCTAATCATTATGTAGGAGAGATGGCCGAGTGGTTGAAGGCGTAGCATTGGAACTGCTATGTAGGCTTTTGTTTACCGAGGGTTCGAATCCCTCTCTTTCCGCACCTTCACCTAATTTATCAATGTTACTGAAATGCTATTGACCGCAATATATCAAATCACCTAACAATGGATACCCTTATTCCAAGAGTTCTATCTTTCTTTGATATGGATTCTCTATTCCTAATTTCTGTGGAACAGAAAATACGAGTGGACAAGGAATGAAAATGCCCCTATCATTCTAGGATATATCAATGGGATAAAAATCCCCCAAGAAAACCCATACCTTTTGTCTCTTTACTTAGGTGACAGGGGACAAAATTGTTCGAACCCTTGTTATTTTAGTTAGGTTTAAGTCTGACGAGAATAATATTCTACAACTAACAATTCATTTATTTTCAAGCCAATCCATTTACTATCTATTATGTGATTGACCAATCCTTTATATTGGAATGGGTGAAGAGTCAAATGTTTTGGCAATTCCTCCTGGGGGAATGAATCAAGAGAATTTTGAATCATAACTCTAGATTTTTGTTCATCCTTCGCTGTAATAATATCGCGGGGTTTGCAGCGATAACTTGGTATATCTACTATACGATCATTAACTAAAATATGTCTATGGTTAACTAATTGGCGGGCTCGAGGAATAGTTGACGCCATACCTAATCGAAAAAGGATGTTATCCAAACGCATTTCAAGTAATTGTAGTAAAACCTGACCTGTTGACCCTTTGGCTTTTGCGGCGATACGAACGTATTTAAGCAATTGTCGTTCTGTAAGACCATAATGAAAACGCAATTTTTGTTTTTCTTCTAAACGAATACGATATTGAGATTTTTTACCGGCGCGCGATTGATTTCTAAGATCGCTCCCGGCTCTAGGCCTTTTACTAGTTAGTCCCGGTAAAGCCCCCAGACGGCGTATTTTTTTGAAACGAGGCCCTCGGTAACGTGACATAAAGACTCCTTATTTTCTTTATTTTATTGAAATTTCATAAACCTAAATTAAAACTGAACTAAAGGATAAATATGATAAATGAGGCAAAATCTACTGAAGTATTATACTACAAAAAATACTGATATACTACAAATGAGATGGATTCTATCAATATCCGGACCTTATTGTATATATACAAAGTATACACAAAGAATGTATATAGAATAAAAAAAAAAAAATAGAAAAAAAAAGCCAGCTATCGGAATCGAACCGATGACCATCGCATTACAAATGCGATGCTCTAACCTCTGAGCTAAGCGGGCTCACATAACAGAAATTGTACATGCACAGGAATTTAGTAAACTACTGGAACCTTAGCTATTCACTTTTCATTCGTAGTAATTAATAATTAAATTAAATGAATATAGAAAAATGAACTGAATATATAAAAAAAAAAGAAAAGAATTGACCGTTCGAGTATTCAAAATTGCACAATAAAAATGATTCGAAGAAAAACATATAGAATAAATGTGGTATATATGCATCTATATTGAATTATTGAATTGCGGATACAGAAATGATAGAATGATTTCTGATTAGACCAAATTAGGGGTCCAAAATAGATATGAAAGAGGCTAGACAAGAAATCAAATAAAATATTAAAATAAGAGGAAACACTATTCTAGGAATATAGGAATATAGGAATCGGTATCTAATGACTTTAACAGTTCCAGTAGAATAGAATAGAAATGAAAGAAAAAAGGGAATGACATAATAACATAATAATAAGATTTGAATCTCAAAACACAAAACAAAGAGGGGATATGGCGAAATTGGTAGACGCTACGGACTTAATTGAATTGAGCCTTAGTATGGAAACTTACTAAGTGATAACTTTCAAATTCAGAGAAACCCCGGAAAAAAAAGGGGCAATCCTGAGCCAAATCCTATTTTTCGAAAACAAACAAAGGTTCATAAAGACAGAATAAGAATACAAAAGGATAGGTGCAGAGACTCAATGGAAGTTGTTCTAACAAATAGAGTTGACTGCGTTGCATTAGTCAAGTACAAGTAAGGGAATCCTTCTGCTAAAGTAAAAATTCCAGAAAAAAAGAAAGGTAAAGTAAAGTATAACCCTATATACATAATACATAGGCATACGTACTGAAATACTATCTCAAATGATTAATGACAACCGACCCAAATCTGTATTTTTTTCTATGTTATATGAAAAATGAAATAATTAATAATTCAAATATCAAATAATAATAAAAAAAAAACATTGCTTTGATTTGAATCGATTCCAAGTTGACGAAAGGATCGAATATTCATTGATCAGATCATTCACCCCAGAATCTGCTGATTAATTGGACGAGAGTAAAGATAGAGTCCCATTCTACATGTCAATATCGACAACAAAGAAATTTATAGTAAAAGGAAAATCCGTCGACTTTAGAAATCGTGAGGGTTCAAGTCCCTCTATCCCCAAAAAGGGGCCCACCCGACTCCCTAATTGTTTATCTTATTCTCTCTTTTCGTTAACGATTCAAAATTCGTTATCTTTCTCATTTATTTTTCTCATTTATTCGAGTTTTTCACAAATGTATCCGGGCTGCATTTTTTCTTTTCATTTCTTTTCACAAGTTTTGTGATAGATAGGATAGACATCCAAACGAACTTCTTTGAGTAAAACAAGGAATCCCTTTTAAAATAAAATTGGAATGATTAACAATGATAAGACTTTAGAATAGCTTTAGAATATCTTTTTTTTTTTATTGACTTTTATTGACATAGACTCAAGTCATTTACTAAAATTAGAAAGAAGGCGCGTCGGAAATGGTCGGGATAGCTCAGCAGGTAGAGCAGAGGACTGAAAATCC